CGACTATATCCGCGTTTTTTCTATTTTTTAGACTCAATATGGAGGTTCTGTTTGCGCAAAGCTAGGTCGGATACTATTTTCAAGCTCAGAAGTCCTTTTTAATATTTTGAATATTTCATATTATTTTATATTTTATTCGTTATGATTCGTGAAATTATTATTTTCTTAATTTTATTATATTGATATATTGATATAGTGAATTTCTATTCAATATTATTATTATTGAAGAATATAAAGAATATAATAAGATATATATATTCTTATAAGATAAGGAAGTCAATATTTTAGATGATAAATTATATCAATCCTCAATATTATCTATATATTTAGTATTAGATTCATTCAATATTATAATCTAATTATCTCAAATCTATATTCTAATAGAATTCTAAATTTTCAAATTCAGATAAGATATTTCAACCAACTATAAACTTCAAATTATATTGAAATTGATTATTTCTATTGAATCAAGAATTCAAAGAATTTTAATGAAATTATTTCCATAACTATAATCAATGTGTTATTATTATTATATTGAATTGAATAATATTCAATACAATTGAATGAGATTTTTTTTTTCATTCAATAAGTTTGACCCCTCCACATAATTCTTGAATTTCATATTGAATTTATATTTCAATTCTTTCTTTATCTTTAGAATATTGAATAGAATATTTAATTAATATAATCTTTAAGATTAAGAAAGATTTAAGAAATCTATTGAATTATAATTCATTGATCAATATCAATTTTGAAATTTAAGACTGATATTGAATTTGAATATATTTTAAACCTTACATAATTTGGGGGAGGGGTCTTTTCATTTTTCTTTTTAGATTTAGAACAAATAGGGTTAAGATATAAGAGAATTAAGGATACCCACTAGAAAGACTAATCCAATCCATAATGATGTACCAGAAAATACGATATTTTTTTTACTAGACCAACCTTCAGGAGAAGCAAATACAACGGGTACACTAATCAATAAAATTGAGGAAATAGCAATTAATGCAAAAACAGCCAATTGGAAAGCAATAGTCATGTTTCTAATCCTCCAAACTACCAACAAAAGAAAGAACTATACCATTTACCCCTCTACCTTTTATATTATCAGTCAAAAATGTGAATCAAATACATCGTGGGGGTTTTTACATTTTACCATGAATTCGTTGATTCTAGATGAATTAAGACCGCATTTTTTCTATTTTATTCCAACACGGGTACAGGTCATTTTTTTTTCAGTCAAAAATGTGAATCAAATACATCGTGGGGGTTTTTACATTTTACCATGAATTCGTTGATTCTAGATGAATTAAGACCGCATTTTTTCTATTTTATTCCAACACGGGTACAGGTCATTTTTTTTTACCCAATCCAATAAATCTTTATCTCTATTAATCTATAGATAAAGATTGACCTATAGATGAACATCTTATTTCATTTCTATAGATAGTGATTTTATCAACTGATATGGCCCTCTTATATTGACTTATATTGAGTAGGGAAAAAGAAAAAATATATATATATATAAATTCTATTTTGGAGAGATGGCCGAGTGGTTGATGGCTCCGGTCTTGAAAACCGGTATAGTTTACTATCGAGGGTTCGAATCCCTCTCTCTCCTTTTGCTTGATAAATCTATTTTTTTTTTATATATAAATTCTATTTTGGAGAGATGGCCGAGTGGTTGATGGCTCCGGTCTTGAAAACCGGTATAGTTTACTATCGAGGGTTCGAATCCCTCTCTCTCCTTTTGCTTGATAAATCTATTTTTTTTTCTTTATTGAAATTTATTGTACTGGTATTTCATATTTCTTGGCTTTGCCCAACTCAGTATCATAAAAGGAAATGGCTCGGCTATTCAAATTAGCCGAGCCAAAAAAATAGATTGGATATCAATAATAAATGAATTGAAAGAAAAACTAAATCTTTTTCAGGATATCACCACCCTAATCTGTATAGTGGAATCCAATGGATTCATACTGAAAAATAAGATTCCTGCCTCAGCTAAGAGGGGTCATGAAAAGAACAGGTTCCAAATCGCGATCAATTCCTTTTTCAAATCCCGCTGCAGCAGCACGAGCTCTCCCTGCGTGCCATAAATGACCTACAAATAGGAAGAATCCTAGAACAAAATGAGAGGTAGCTAACCAACTTCTAGGGGATACATAATTGACTGCATTGATCTCGGTAGCTACGCCACCCACGGAATTTAAAGAACCTAAAGGAGCATGAGTCATATATTCCGCGGAACGCCGTTCTTGCCAAGGCTGGATGTCTTTTTTCAACCTACTCAAGTCCAAACCATTGGGACCTCTTAGAGGTTCTAACCAAGGAGCACGTAGATCCCAAAAACGCATAGTTTCGCCTCCAAAAATGACTTCTCCAGTTGGAGAACGCATTAGATATTTACCTAAACCGGTAGGTCCTTGAGCGGATCCTACGTTAGCCCCAAGACGTTGGTCTCTAACTAGAAAAGTAAATGCTTGAGCTTGAGAAG